AAATGGAATCCAAAACCTCTTTCTATTTGTAAAAAAAAAAGGGGGCGAGTTGTCTAATATTGTTTCTCCTACATTAGTTGATACTTCAAGGGGGCTTTACCTGGAATGAAAGAACAAAAATGGATTCATGAGGGTTTAATTACTGAATCGCTTCCCAACGGAATGTTCCGGGTTCGCTTAGATAATGGAGATCTGATTATAGGTTATGTTTCAGGAAAGATCCGACGTAGTTTTATACGGATACTGCCGGGAGATAAAGTCAAAATTGAAGTAAGTCGTTATGATTCAACCAGAGGGCGTATAATCTATCGACTCCGAAACAAGGATTCGAAAGATTAGGTGGTTTTTATTCAATATGATTCGAGATGAAAAATTTCAAGAAACTTATTTTCTACCAAGAAATAGATTCAGAAAAAAGATAAGGAATGACAAATATGAAAATAAGAGCTTCCGTTCGTAAAATTTGTGAAAAATGTCGACTAATCCGTAGACGAGGGCGCATTAGAGTAATTTGTTCCAACCCGAGACATAAACAAAGACAAGGATAATCAGACTCACTAAAGGTCTCAACGTACAAATAAAGAATCTGTTTTGACCTGAAATGGATATATCCATACATTTCTGACTCATATTTATGAGATGATACAATATGGCAAAAGCTATACCGAGAGCTGGTTCACGTAGAAATGTACGTATTGGTTCACGTAAAAGTGCACGTAGAATACCAAAGGGAGTTATTCATGTTCAAGCAAGTTTCAATAATACTATTGTCACGGTTACAGATGTACGAGGTCGAGTGGTTTCCTGGTCCTCGGCCGGTACTTGTGGATTCAAGGGTACGAGAAGAGGGACGCCCTTTGCCGCCCAAACTGCAGCAGCAAATGCTATTCGTACAGTAGTAGATCAAGGTATGCAAAGAGCAGAAGTCATGATAAAGGGTCCCGGTCTCGGAAGAGACGCCGCATTACGAGCTATTCGTAGAAGTGGCATACTATTAACTTTTGTACGGGATGTCACCCCCATGCCACATAATGGCTGTAGACCTCCAAAAAAAAGACGTGTGTAGAAATGAAGAGTTACGAAATTTCAAGAGAAACAAGAGAAATAAATAATTCAGTCAAATAAAATATTATTACTATGGTTCGAGAGAAAGTAACAGTATCTACTCGGACACTACAGTGGAAGTGTGTTGAATCAAGAACAGACAGTAAACGTCTTTATTATGGGCGCTTTATTATGTCTCCACTTATGAAAGGACAAGCCGACACAATAGGCATTGCAATGCGAAGATCTTTGCTTGGAGAAATAGAAGGAACATGTATCACACGTGTAAAATCTGAGAATGTCCCCCACGAATATTCTACTATAACGGGTATTCAAGAATCGGTCCACGAAATTATAATGAATTTGAAAGAAATTGTATTGAGAAGTAATCTATATGGGACTTGTGACGCGTCTATTTGTGTCAGGGGTCCTGGATATGTAACTGCTCAAGATATCATCTTACCGCCTTATGTAGAAATCGTCGACAATACACAACATATAGCTAGCTTGGCAGAACCAATTAATTTGTGTATTGGATTAGAAATCGAGAGAAATCGCGGATATCTTATAAAAATGCCACATAACTTTCAAGATGGAAGTTATCCTATAGATGCTGTATTCATGCCTGTTCGAAACGTAAATCATAGTATTCATTCCTATGAAAACGGGAATGAAAAACAAGAGATACTATTTCTCGAAATATGGACAAATGGGAGTTTAACTCCGAAAGAAGCACTTCATGAAGCCTCCCGTAATTTGATTGATTTATTTATTCCCTTTTTATATAAGGAAGAAGAAAACTTACCTCTAGAGGACAATCAACACGGGGGTCCTTTATCCCCTTTTACTTTGCACGAGAAATTGGATAAAGTCAGAAAAAAAAAAAAAAAATAGCGTTGAAGTCGATTTTTATTGATCAATCCGAATTGTCTCCCAGAGTTTATAATTGCCTCAAAAGGTCCAATATAGATACATTATCGGACCTTTTGAATAACAGTCAAGAAGATCTTATGAAAATTGAACATTTTTGCCTAGAAGATGTAAAAGAGATATTGGGCATTCTAGAAAAAAATTGCGCAATTGAGTTACCAAAAAAGAAGTTTTAAATCTATTGTATTTAATTAAGATATAAGATTTGAATCTGTAGCACAATTCAGATATTCGAAAGAAATTGAGAATTTTATTGAATAGATGTATCTAGGGCGAATTCGCCTTGAAGCGACTATTCCCTAGATACACACATCGTGTTATTTCACAATTGAATCAAATTAAAAAAGACCTAAAGTTAGGGATTTATCAATAGGTAATGTTGCACCAATACCCAACCAAAGGGCGACTGCAGTACCAATCAAAAAGACAGTTGTCGCTACTGGACGGCGAAATGGATTTTGGAATTTATTAACATTCTCTAAAAAGGGTACTGTTAATAATCCCGCAGGTACTGAAACCATTAAAA